TTTTCTCTCGAACCATAGTAATATTATTTGATCATTGAATCGTTTATTTCTCTTGTTTCTCTTGACAGTCCTTTAATGTAAATTTCTATATTCGTCTTTTTTTGGGGGGTCTACATCCATTATGTGGCATAGGGGTTACATCCCGTATAAAAGTTAATAATATACCACTTCTGCGAATAGCTCGGAGTGCTGCGTCTCTTCCGAGACCAGGACCCTTTATCATGACTTCTGCTCGTTGCATACCTTGAGCAACTGCTGTACGAATAGCATTTCCTGCTGCGGTTTGAGCAGCAAAAGGTGTCCCTCTTTTCGTCCCCTTGAATCCACAAGTACCGGCAGAGGACCAAGAAACCACCCGCCCCCGTACATCTGTAATAGTGATAATGGTATTATTGAAACTGGCTTGAACATGAATAACCCCTTTTGGTATTCTACGTGCACTCCTACGTGACCCCATACGTCCATTTCTACGTAAACCGATTCGTGGTATAGCTTTTGCCATATTTTATCATTTCATAAATATCAGTCAGAGATCTATGGATATATCCATTTCATGTTACAAAAAATTCCTATCAGTTTCGTTAGCGAGTCTGATTATCCTTGTCTTTGTTTATGTTTCGGATTGGAACAAATTACTATAAGTCGTCCCCTCCTACGGATTAATCGACACTTTTCACAAATTTTACGGACAGAAGCTCTTATTTTCATACTTGTCATTCCTTATCTTAAATTTGAATCAACTTCTTTGAAGACAATAAGTTTCTTGATAATTTTTCATATTGATTCCCTTATCCCACGAAAGGGGTGTTCAAACCATATAATTTTTCGAATCTTTGTTGCGGAGTCGAAAAATTATACGCCCTCAGGTTGAATCATAACGACTTACTTCAACTTTGACTCTATTTAGTTTTTTTACAATTTCAAAGAATCAATCTCGGATACGTTTTGTGTATGAGAAAGATTACCATATAGAACACAAAATTTCTCCGCCGATTCCTTCTAGTCTAGCCTCTCGGTCGGTCATTATACCTCGAGAAGTGGACAGAATTACAATTCCCATCCCGCCTAGAATTCTAGGAATTCGTTGATAGTTAGAATAGATTCGTAGACCCGGTCGACTGATTCGGTTTAAATTGAAAGGGTTTCTATAGGGCTTTTTTCGAGTCCTTCGGTGTCTCAGCGTTAAAACCAAAAAATTTTTATGCTTTTCTCGCTGTTTTCTCATATTTTCGATAAAACCTTCTCGTAAAAGTATTTTTACAACATTTTCGGTACTATTAGTCGATGTTATTCGAACCACTCTTTTTTGATCCATATAAGCATTTCGTATAGAGGTTAATATCTCAGCAATAGTGTCTCTACCCATTATGCCTAAAATTTTTATTAACTCATTATTTGATATAATCAACATGTTTTTTTGTTTATGAATAATTTAAGGTATATGCGTGGGATACAATCTATCTCTTAATCTATTTTCTTTTTCAAATAACCTATTCTAAAAATAATTTTATAATACCTCGGGAGCTAAGGAAACTATTTTAGTAAAATTGAGTTTTCTTAATTCACGGGCGATCGCACCAAAAATTCGAGTTCCTCTTGGATTTCCTTCTTGATCAATAATAACTGCAGCATTGTCATCATATTGTATTATTATACCGTTGTCTCGTTTCAGTTCTTTACAAGTACGTACAATTACAGCTCTGACAACTTCTGATCTTTCTAGGGGCATATTTGGTACTGCGTCTTTGATCACAGCAACAATAATGTCACCAATATGAGCATATTGACGATTGCTAGCGCCTATGATTCGAATACACATCAATTCTCGGGCCCCGCTGTTATCGGCTACATTTAAATGGGTCTGAGGTTGAATCATACGATTTTAGAATTTTTTCTTTCAATGCAAAGGACAAAGAAAAAAAAGAAATATTTTTCGTCTAAAAAGAAAAAATTTTAAAATTTTTCATAATGAAGAACCTTTTTGTTAGTTGTTCTTTTTATACTTTTATCCCGAAATAATGAATTGAGTTCGTATAGGCATTTTGGACGCTGCTACTGAAATCGCTCGTCTAGCTATATTTTCCGTTACTCCATTCATTTCATAAAGTATTCGACCTGGTTTAACAACAGCTACCCAATATTCGGGCGATCCTTTACCCGAACCCATACGTGTTTCTGCGGGTCTTATTGTAACTGGTTTGTCTGGAAATATTCGTACCCATATTTTTCCACCACGACGTACATTTCGTGTCATTGCTCGTCGACCTGCTTCTATTTGTCTGGATGTGATCCAAGCAGGTTCAAGCGCTTGAAGAGCATATTTACCGAAACAAATACGATTCCCCCGATAAGAAATTCCCTTTGTTCTTCCTCTATGTTGTTTACGGAATCTGGTTCTTTTTGGGTTATAGTTGATGTTTGTTTTTGAATTCCATCTCTACTACAGAACCAGACGTGAGAATTTCTTCTCATCTGGCTCCTCGCGAATAAAAGGATTGAA